CCTCTGAGTAGTAATAGGTAGGGATGACAGGATTTGAACCCGTGACATTTTGTACCCAAAACAAACGCGCTACCAAGCTGCGCCACATCCCTTCAATTGTTCTATAGTGTCATTGTAGAGAATTCCTGTCTTGTTTTCCATATCCCTAGTTCTTGCAGTGAGAAACGCAAATTTTCTGCCCATTTCGTCTTTTTGGTTTCATTTAACATATAATAATAAGAAAAGGAAAATCTTATGGATTATTGTACATTTCAATTTGAATTAGGGATTTCGTGTACAACTCTAAGTGGCCCTTAAACTACATATGTATCTGATATATATATATGCATTATCTTTATTTTATGTATTACAATAAATAAAAAGGAGGTTTTTCAATGCGAGATCTAAAAACATATCTCTCCGTGGCCCCAGTACTAAGTACGCTATGGTTCGGGGCTTTAGCAGGTCTATTGATAGAGATCAATCGTTTTTTCCCGGATGCGTTGACATTCCCCTTTTTTTCATTCTAGTTATTGACATCGGAAGGGGTGAAGAAGATTATAGATACAATCAAATATCTGTGACCAATCCCCCCCTTTTTATCTTTTTTCCCTTTTTTCTTATTTTTAGAATAAGGGACGAAAGAGAAAGAATAAATGTGTATTCAACGTCTGCGAGACTCGGGTTCAGGTTCGAATTAAATTAAATGAAAATTAAATGAATTAATAGAGGAACGGGGGTCAGGTAGAGTAGAAAATGTGGGTCTAGGACAAGAATACACGATCTTTAACTGCAATACCGTGCTTCGAATTGAAATATAGTTTCGAAATCATAGTCTTACTTCTTTTTTACTACAGCTTTGATTTATAATTACTTACTTTAATTTATTTTGATCTTTTAGTATTGGATTTAAAGTTAGTAACTTCTCTTTTTCCCTTCTTTTCTTTTTCTTCGTTTCGAATAAAAAAAAAAAATAGAAGAGTTGACTAAATCAAAAATCCAAAGGAGGTTCATGGCCAAGAGGAAAGATGCACGAGGAACGGTGATTTTGGAATGTACCGGTTGTATTCGAAATGGTGTTAAGAAGGCATCAACGGGCATTTCCAGATATATTACTCAAAAGAACCGGCACAATACCCCTAATCGATTAGAATTGATAAAATTCTGCCCCTATTGTTATAAACATATGATTCATGGGGAAATAAAGAAATAAATCGAACTAAGCCTTTCAAGGAAGGGGGAAAATCATGTTATATAGAACATATTCATATTTAAATCATCCTATTGGGGGTTAAAATGACAATTCAGAAATAGGATTTTCGGAATAAGAAAATAAGAAATACACTAAACAAACAAACCATGGATAAATACAAGCGACCCTTTCTTAAATCCAAGCGATCTTTTCGTAGGCGTTTGCCCCCGATTGAATCGGGGGATCAAATTGAGTATAGAAACATGAGTTTAATTAGTCGATTTATTAGTGAACAAGGAAAAATATTATCTAGGCGAGTGAATAGATTGACCTTGAAACAACAACGATTAATTACTATTGCTATAAAACAAGCTCGTATTTTATCTTTGTTACCCTTTCTCAATAATGAGAAACAATTTGAAAGAACCGAGTCGACCGCTAGAACTACTAGTCTTAGAATCAGAAATAAATAGGCTTATTCTTTGTTCACTTGAATCAGAATTCCAATCCGAACTCAAACCCGGATTGGTGTTTTGTTCGACAAATACGAGATTCCATATTTGATTATCACGTGTTGTAAGAAAAAAACCGAATCGGAAAAAAAAAGATTTTTTTGTTGAACGTGTTCATTCGTTTTGACTACTTTAACAAACATATTTCTTTCGACTTCATCCCTTCCCCTTCCCGGAGTTCATTCTCCGGGGAACTTCGTTTAAACTTTTCCGGTGTATTCTTTCCAATCTACTTCTTTTCTTCTTATTTCGTTGGAAATAAGATAAAGACAATTCCTATTTGATATAGCTATTTGTGCTAGTATTTTACGATTAAGAAGCAACTGTCTCTTGTATAGATCATGTATAAATTTACTATAACTATAGGATACTCGCGTTTCTCGAATTACTGCGTTTATCCGAGTGATCCACAAACGACGAAGATCTCTCTTTTGCTTATCCCTATCCCGATGAGACGAAACTAAAGCTCTTATTTTCTGTTGAGTAATAGTTCGAGTAAGTCTTGAATGAGCCCCCCGAAAGCTTGATGCAAATAAACGAATTTTTGTTCTACGTCTCCGAGCTATATATCCGCGTTTAATTCTGGTCATTTAATAAATAAGACTTTTAATAAATAAGACTTTGGTGAATAACTAATTGACTTCCTTTCTTTCAGTTATTCTTTATCCCCTTTCCTGGTCTATTAATAATCAAACGTATTTTTCCAATGTATAAAAAAAAGATTCCAATGGCTTTGGCTACTATAACCTTCCCAACCACGATTTTTTCTTTTTTTTAGGTATTTTACTGCGAAATACGAAAGAAATAATAAATTTTCTTTTGCTAGGTGTCAAAAAAAATAGAGTCAATAAAAAAAATAAATATAAATTAAATGTATTAAAGAAATAGTGGGTTCCATCGTTTCTATGGTTACTTCTTAAACGGTGAGGTCTTCTCTATACACCGGAGCCTTTAACTTTATTTAATCAATGTTATTGAGAACTTGTATGGTTCACACCACACTCTTTGGCTCTACCTCTGAATTATCCAGTACTGGGTCTTTCACAATGAGACCCGCCTATACAGTAACGGTATTTAATTATGAAAGTTAGCCGGGTAGCTGACCCTCGTAGTCCGTTCTTGACCGAGTGGAAACTTCATTTTTATGTTTTTTTTTTCATTTAAATTAAATAAGATTTCTTCCGCTTAATGGATAGCCGTTTGTTACCAATGGAGAATTGCTTATCATCTTAAATTCAGGTGATTAGATTTGCACCAACGGAAACCATAAACTTTAATACACAATAAATATAAGGGATCAATTTGCTTATTTTTAGATAGTGAAGGGCGTTCCTTCTTCTATTCTATCCTATGAATAGGTACTAATCATTCCTACTGGAAAGCGTTTTTCTTTCCCAGCTTATGATCTAAACGAGTCGCACATACACCCTAGTACATGTTCCTCGACGCTGAGGACATCCCCCAAGAGCGGGGGATTTCGTGACATTTCGAATTGGCTGTCTTGTATTTCTAATAAGTTGTTTAATAGTTGGCATGTTGAATCATATACATAATGGGCTGGTTTAGATTGATCCTAACCGGATGATTATGAATTTTTTCTATTTAATAGAATAGTAAACTCGGATATAAAATCTAAAATCACGGATTTGCACAAAATCCATCTCTTTTTCATTCAACTGCTACAAGATCAATAATTCCATAAGCTTGGGCTTCTGTTGCTGACATAAAAACGTCTCTTTCCAGGTCTTCAGATACAACCCATAATGGTTTGCCCGTCCTTTGTGCATAAACCCTTGTGATGGTTTCGCGTATTTTCAGCAGCTCTTCCGCTTCCAGGATAAATTCTCCCGTTTGCGCCTCATAAAAAGAAGCAGCAGGTTGATGGATCATTACCCTGATGATACAAGGGTTTTCTATCTGGTGTGATGAAACGAACAGAAAAGAAAGATAAAGAAAAGAATAATAGGAAAAAAGATAGAATTAAATAACCGTACGGGCATCATCTTTTGTACATTGCATACGGCTCTAGAATAAAATTGACCCTTTTACCCTCCATTGAAGAAAGATAAAAATAGAATTTATCAGCCCCAGATGGGTAAATGATCAAATTGCCACCCTTCCTTTCGCTTTCGGAGGAGTTCAAAAAAAATGCTATAAAAAATACTATGATGGCTCCGTTGCTTTCTATTTGAAATTGGATTATTTTTTTATCTTTGATTCAGCAATCCCAAAGTTTCTTTTTTTTATCCAAAAAAGCTTTTTTCCCGCTCTTTTTTATAACAAAAATATTGTTTAAGAGACCTTCGGTGTGAAAACAAAAAAGTTTGTGACGCTGAATTGGACTTCCGATAGATAATTGAAAATTGGAAATCCCTTTTATCTCATACTACTCTCTCGATACATAATCGAATCTTTTGGAAAAAAAAACAATACAAAATTTTTCATATCGAATTCGAAGTGCCATGCTATTATTACTTAATATTCATATGGCGAAGGCATAGTTCTCTTTTTTCGCTCAAATAAAAAAACCTCATTGGCGCCAAGCGTGAGGGAATGCTAGACGTTTGGTAAGTTCTCCTGCAGCTAGGAGAAAGGATCCCATTGACGCGGCCAAGCCCATGCATACTGTATGGACCTCTGGTCGCACAAATTGCATAGTATCATAAATCGCTAATCCGGCTATTACCCATCCGCCAGGAGAGTTTATAAACAAATACAGATCTTTAGTATCATCCTCGATACTGAGATATACCATAAGACCAATAAGTTGATTCGAGATCTCGCTATTAACGTCTTGGCCTAAAAAGAGTAATCTTTCTCGATAAAGTCGGTTGATTAGGGTAAAATTGTATCCCTTAAGAACCGTACGTGCACCTTTTGGTGCATACGGTTCAAAGAAGATTGCGAAAAAAAAGAATCAATGTATAGATTCCAGCCTTGTTTATTTTTGCCTATTCTTTTTGATAGCAGGTTTTTTTCTAACTTCTAACGAAAGGCCTTTTTCTTCGATTTTTCAATAAAGACGCGTTTTGGACTTTTTTTGTTCTTCCTTAAAATAGAAAAATAATAGAAAAAAGTCACTAAATTCATCGAATTAACTTCTCATTGATGTATTATTTCATCAAGATTCAATCCAAACCACGATGGTATTTTCTTGTTCGTGAATGGGTCTCTTTCATCTTTTTAGGTTTCTGCTCTACTCCGAGTAAAAATCCGCCCGATATTGATTTGCACATATAGGACAAATCTTCTGATCACTATTTCTTTTTTATGACTTTTTTTCAATTAATTTCAGATCTTTCACCAAGTATTTAGTTTGAGATTCCCTCGCTTGAAAAATAGGATATCTTTACAAATAACAAAGAGGAATCATTTTTCATACGCGCAGTAATCGTAGATATATTAGCAATTGGGTTTTTTATAAACAGAGCCTGGATATTTCATTTTTTTAGTCCAACCAAAGCCAACCATAAATTATTCTAATTGATAATAGTACTATGAATCCCCCCAAACAATGGATCTAATTGCATGCACTTCACGCTCCAATTTTTTAATTTTTTTTTATTTCTTGGGCGAAACAGAGGATATCTCGATCGGGGAAGAGAACGGGGAAATCCCATATGACCCAATATTTCTGACAAGTCGCACTATATGTCAACCCAAGATGCATCTTCCTCTCCAGGAATTCGGAAAGGAACTTTTGGAACACCAATAGGCATGGATTAAAAGAAAAAAGAACTAAATATTCTATTTCACTTTGATATGAAAACGTAACAATAGGGTTTTATTGTCTTTATACTAATAATATTGACTTTATCATAATTAATTTTATCCATAGATTAGAAAAATTCAGAAAGAAAGACAAAATAAATAAAGGAAATTTTTGACGAATAGGTTCTTTTGATGATAAATAAGGATGGACGCCTTTACTCATTGAAAATGGTATCAACCCCCCATTGCGTATTGGTACTTATCGAGTATAGAATAAATCTGCTTCTCTTTGTTCCTACGAACAGAATTGTTCAATTATTATGAACAGAATAAATTAAATATTAACCTAATGCTTCCCTTGTTAGGAAATAATCCATTGAACAAGGGAGGTCCATAGGACAGTCATAGTATAGTCTTTTCTAATGCAATAAAGTTGCGCAGTGTCCATTTTTCTTTGCGAAAGGGGTATTTTCCATGGGTTTGCCTTGGTATCGTGTTCATACCGTTGTATTGAATGATCCCGGCCGGTTGCTTTCCGTTCATATAATGCATACAGCTCTGGTTGCTGGTTGGGCGGGCTCGATGGCTCTGTATGAATTAGCAGTTTTTGATCCTTCTGACCCTGTTCTTGATCCAATGTGGAGACAGGGTATGTTCGTTATACCCTTCATGACTCGTTTAGGAATAACCAATTCGTGGGGGGGTTGGAGTATCACAGGAGGGACTGTAACGAATCCGGGGATTTGGAGTTACGAAGGTGTGGCGGGGGCACATATTGTATTGTCTGGCTTATGCTTTTTGGCAGCTATCTGGCATTGGGTTTATTGGGATCTAGAAATATTTTGTGATGAACGTACAGGAAAACCTTCTTTGGATTTGCCCAAGATCTTTGGAATTCATTTATTTCTATCCGGAGTGGCTTGCTTTGGTTTTGGTGCATTTCATGTAACAGGCTTGTATGGTCCTGGAATATGGGTGTCCGATCCTTATGGACTAACGGGAAAAGTACAACCTGTAAATCCATCATGGGGCGTGGAAGGTTTTGATCCTTTTGTTCCGGGAGGAATAGCTTCTCATCATATTGCAGCGGGTACATTGGGTATATTAGCGGGTCTATTCCATCTTAGTGTCCGACCACCGCAACGTCTATATAAAGGATTGCGTATGGGAAATATTGAAACCGTACTCTCCAGTAGTATCGCGGCTGTCTTTTTTGCAGCTTTTGTTGTTGCTGGAACTATGTGGTATGGTTCAGCAACTACCCCTATCGAATTATTTGGTCCCACTCGTTATCAATGGGATCAGAGTTACTTCCAGCAAGAGATATATCGAAGAGTTAGCGCCGGGCTAGCAGAAAATCAAAGTTTACCAGAAGCCTGGTCTAAAATTCCTGAAAAATTAGCCTTTTATGATTATATCGGCAATAATCCGGCAAAAGGAGGGTTATTCAGGGCAGGTTCAATGGATAACGGAGATGGAATAGCGGTTGGATGGTTAGGACACCCTATCTTTCGAGATAAAGAGGGGCGTGAGCTTTTTGTACGTCGTATGCCTACTTTTTTTGAAACATTTCCCGTCGTTTTGGTAGACGGCGATGGAATTGTTAGAGCTGATGTTCCTTTTAGAAGGGCAGAATCTAAGTATAGTGTTGAACAAGTAGGTGTAACCGTTGAGTTCTATGGCGGCGAACTCAATGGAATCAGTTATAGTGACCCCGCTGCTGTGAAAAAATATGCTAGACGCGCTCAATTGGGTGAAATTTTTGAATTAGATCGTGCAACTTTGAAATCCGATGGTGTTTTTCGTAGCAGTCCAAGGGGGTGGTTTACTTTTGGGCATGCTTCGTTTGCTTTGCTCTTCTTCTTCGGACACATTTGGCATGGTGCTAGAACCTTGTTTAGAGATGTTTTTGCTGGTATTGACCCAGATTTGGATGCTCAAGTAGAGTTTGGAGCATTCCAAAAACTTGGGGATCCTACTACAAGAAGACAGGTAGTCTGATCCAAAACTGCTTTGGTATCTTTCAGCTTTATTTTTGAAGGGAATTTGACATAGAGTACCGGAGTGGATTTGAATCAACGCTTTTTAGGCTCTTGCTCTTCGAGA